AGATAGATGTAGTATTTTGGGCTTATTATTGGTGTGAATGTTTTATATTTTTATCTTGTTTTTTATTTTGATTGAAAGATGGTGTATGTGTTGTATGCGATGGTGCATAAAAAATGCATACTTTTATATTGTTTTTAATCGGTTTGTTTGTTTTGTGTAATTTAGTTAAGTTGGTGGTTGTGGAGTTTATGATGAAAGTTATTGATTTGTTGTGTTGAAGGTAGGGGGAAAATAGAGGAAAGTTAAACGTTAATGAATGAATGATGGATGGTTTGGAAAATCTAGGCTGTTTTCATATAAAATTAGTCGTTTATTTTGTTAAAATTGCAATATAAAAATAAACGATAAAAAAAAGAATGAAAATGAAGGTTTGGGTGATAATTCCTAGTAAAGGAAAAATAACAAACTATGTCCGGCAACCATAACACTATCTGCCACCGTATAGGTAGCTGGGGGACCCACCATGAATGGGGTAAAAGTGCATCAGTGTCAAGTTTGAGACGACCTTATCCGAACAACCATGACACCAGGTACATTACAGACAAATAGCCGCTCGGATGCCATGTGATGTACACGTCAAGAGGAAGATAACTCCTGCTACGCACTTGAAGGGTTTAATGAAGAGACCCCAAAAAGAAAACAAGCGCCAAGTCGGTCGGATGCCGCGATCACGAGGCAAAGGGAGGATTATGCATCCGACCACTTGCATCTGTGAAGAGCAATAGAGAGGGAAAGATCCAAGTTATGGCCCTGAAATAGGAACCAGAGGCGCAAAAGTGCAAGTTGGGCGAGGGTGTAGGGGGAAAGTATGGTCCTGAAGCTGGTAGCCGTGGGTAGCACCTACGTCGAGTAGCTCGGTTCTCGTGAGGATTACGATTAATAGATAACCAGGTACTTCTTGGGAGCTCCTGAGATTGGTAGGACTGGAAGATTTATGTGGTGATGGACTGGAACGTATGGGATTGGGAATTCAGTGGGGTACTAGGATATTCCTCGTTTACTAGAGTGGGTTGTTGTGNAAGGTGAAGTGTGCTCGATCTCGGGTAAAGCTTGTCTTGTGTCGTTGGTAGGATTACCTGGGTTTGTTGTACCTGGGATGGGGATGTGCCTGGAGAGTTGTCTGTCCGTTTGGGCTGTTATGGGCGATGATATTTGAGTTTGGTTAGGTCTTGCATTACCTGTTATGTGAGTTATCCTACATGCATATCATGTCTAATGTGGACGAGAATTGTATGCAAAGAAATACATAGCCAAAAACCCATGTAAAAACATGGGGGGGGTAGGGGGGGGGGTAAAAGAGATAGGGTTTAGTTCCTGTAGTTAAAGTTTTATAACAATGGCTTTTCAAGCCGCAGGTCTTGGGGAGGATCCAAGCAGGAACTATGATAAATTTTGTGCTGTTTATAAGCTTATGTTTTGTTTTAGGGGGGTTAGCGGTTGCGTCTAATCCTTCTCCTTATTATGGGGTGATGGGTCTGGTTGTGGCTTCTATTGCGGGATGTGGATGACTGGTAAGTATGGGGGTTTCTTTTGTGTCTCTGGTGCTGGTGATAGTGTACTTAGGAGGGATGTTAGTGGTATTTGTTTATTCAGTGTCGCTAGCAGCAGATCCTTATCCGGAGTCTTGAGGTGATTGACGGGTTATTGGTTACGGTGTTGGTCTGGGACTGGTAGTTGTTGTTGTTGGGGTTATTACGGGGGTGTTTTCTGAGGTGGTTATGGGAGGGGATACGGTGAATAATGGGGGCCTGTCGTGAATTCGGACGGATTTTAGTGGAGTGGCTATGTTTTATTCGTCTGGGTCAGGACTGCTTTTAGTTGCAGGATGAGGTCTACTGTTAACACTGTTTGTGGTTTTAGAACTTGTGCGGGGGCTATCTCGGGGGGCGATTCGGGCGGTTTAATTGGTAAGTCAGAGAGTAGTTTAATTGAGAATGCCAGCTTTGGGAGTTGGTGGTAAAGGTTCGATTCCTTTCTTTCTGATTTGTGTCTAAACTCTAAGAAGATGTTTAGTCTTCAATCTTTGGCTTACAAGACCAATGTTTTTATAAACTATTAGAGTTTATTAGAGTTTTAGTATTTTATTTTCTAGCACGCTCGCGATAGGGAATAGGATTAGGATAATTGCGAAGTAGGTGAAGGAGGCTAGTTGGCCGATGATGATGAATGGGTGTTCGGCTGGTTGGCTTCCTACTCATGTTAGGATGAAGAGGTCTGCGACTAAGGCTCAGAATAGGACTTGTGATAGTGGTCGGAAAGTTATGGAACGTTGTTTAGAAACGTGGAGGAGAGGTATTAGGAATAGGACTAGGATTGAAGCGGTTAGGGCTAGGACTCCTCCTAGTTTATTTGGGATGGATCGGAGAATGGCGTATGCAAATAGGAAGTATCATTCAGGTTTGATGTGTGAGGGCGTGGTTAGAGGGTTGGCGGGCGTGAAATTTTCTGGGTCTCCTAGGAGGTTTGGGGAGAATAGGGCTAGGGTGACAAGAGGGATTAGTATTAGTGCGAATCCTAGCAGGTCTTTGATGGAGTAGTAGGGGTGGAATGGAATTTTATCGCAATCTGAGGGAATTCCTAGTGGGTTATTTGAGCCTGTTTCGTGGAGGAAGGTGAGGTGCACTAGTGTTAATCCTGCGATTACAAAGGGGAGGAGGAAGTGGAAGGTGAAGAATCGGGTTAGTGTGGGGTTATCTACTGAGAACCCGCCTCATAGTCACTCTACTAATGTTTGTCCGATGTATGGGATTGCTGAGAAGAGGTTTGTGATGACTGTTGCTCCTCAAAAGGATATTTGTCCTCATGGTAGGACATACCCTACGAAAGCAGTTGCTATTAGTGTTAGAAGAAGGATTACTCCGATGTTTCAGGTTTCTTTGTTTAGGTATGAACCGTAGTAAAGTCCTCGACCAATGTGTAGGTAGATGCAAATGAAAAAGAAGGAAGCTCCGTTTGCGTGGATATTTCGGATTAATCATCCGAATTGCACGTTTCGGCATATGTGGGATACGGAAGTAAAGGCTAGGGAGGTGTCTGCTGTGTAGTGTATGGCTAGTAGCAGGCCTGTGATGATTTGTGTAATGAGGCAAAGGCCTAATAGGGATCCGAAGTTTCATCAAGTTGAGATGTTTGATGGAGTGGGAAGGTCAATTAGGGAGTTGTTGATGATTTTTAGTACTGGGTGATTTTTTCGTAGATTTAGGGCCATTAAGTTTGGTTCTGTATGTGGATAGGAGGATGATGAAGATTGATAGGGCGAATGATCCTAAGTAGGCTTTAATTAGGCCTGTGTGGAAGGAAGTGGCGGTTTTTGATGCTATTATTTGTAGATTGGCTAATCCTTCAGGGCCTAGGAGTTTATATCAAGAGAGGTCGATTAGGTGGGAGGCAATATTTTGGCCACCGCTTAGTGTTTTTGTTGAAATAAATCGGTGTACTAGGGGGTTAAAGTATCCTAGGGTTGTAGAGAAATTTGAGAAGCGATTCTGTTTAGGGAGGATTAAGGCTTGAGTTATTTTTGAGATTTCTAGGGCTAGAATGATTCCTAGTAGTGTTACTACAAGGGCTGTGACTTTGATGGAGAGTGGTATGGTCATTGGTGGGGTTTTTGCGGGTGGGATGTATGAGGTGATTAGGAATCCTGCTATGATGCTTCCTAGTGCAAGGCGAGTGATTGAGGAGAGGACTGCTGGATTATTTTCGTTTATAGGGGTTAGGGGGGGAATTCGGACGTGTCCTGTTTGGACTAGTAGGGTCATTCGAATGGTGTAGACTGCGGTGAATGATGTGGCTAGGAGGGTAAGGACTAGGGCTCAGGCATTTAAGTATGAAGTGTTGAGGCTCTCGATAATTTGATCTTTGGAGTAGAATCCTGCTAGGAATGGTGTTCCTATTAGGGCCAGGTTTCCGATAGTTAGGCATGAGGTTGTTGTTGGTAGTATTTTTTGAAGTCCTCCTATTTTTCGAATATCTTGTTCACCGTTGAGGCTATGGATGATTGACCCGGAGCATAGGAATAGCATGGCTTTGAAAAATGCGTGGGTTGAAATATGTAGGAAAGCCAGTTGAGGTAAGTCTAGGCCAATTGTAACTATTATTAGGCCTAATTGGCTGGATGTGGAGAAGGCAATGATCTTTTTGATATCATTTTGGGTTAGGGCGCAAGTGGCTGCAAATAGTGTGGAGAGGGCTCCTAAACATAGACACAGGGACAGGGCAGTAGGGTTGTTGTGGAAAAGGGGATGAGTTCGGATGAGTAGGAAGATTCCAGCTACTACTATGGTGCTGGAATGAAGTAGGGCGGATACAGGGGTTGGGCCTTCTATTGCTGCTGGGAGTCACGGGTGGAGGCCAAATTGGGCGGATTTGCCGGCCGCAGCTAAAATTAGGCCTAGTAGTGGTAGGGTAGGAGTTTGGTCCTGAGATGAGATTTGTTGGATTTCTCATGTGTTTATAGTGGAGGCTAGTCATGCTATGCATAGGATGAGGCCTACGTCTCCGACTCGGTTGTATAGTACGGCCTGTAGGGCGGCGGTGTTTGCCTCTGCTCGGCCGTGTCATCAGCTAATTAGTAGGAAGGACATGATTCCTACTCCTTCTCATCCAATGAAGAGCAGGAATAGGTTGTTAGAGACAATTAGGATGAGTATGGCGATGAGGAATAGGAGGAGGAAGGTGAAAAATTTTGTGACGTGCGGGTCTGAGGCTATGTATCATGTTGCAAATTGTAGGATTGATCAGGAGACAAATAGGGCGATTGGGAAGAAGGTTAGTGAGTAGAAGTCTATTGTCAGGCTGATGGGAATTTTGAAGTTTATGATGAATTTTCACTCTCAGAAGGAGGTTAGGCTTTCTATTCCTGAGTGAATGTAAATGGTTATGGGAACAAGGCTGATTAGGAAGGAGGTTTTAACGGTATTTGTAATGATAGTTGGGGTATTTTTTAGGTTGTTTGATAGTATAGGAAAGATGATTGGGGTAGAGAGGACTGCTAGGGTGAGTAGTATGAATGTGTTTAGGATAAGTATTTGGTCCATTACTTTCACTTGGATTTGCACCAAGATGACTGGTTCCTAAGACCATTGGATTACTATTATCCTTTGAAAGTAAGGGGGCTGAGGTTTTATACTCAGATGCAAGAATTAGCAGTTCTTGTTGGTTTAACCTCCCCTCGGCAGGTAAGAAGGGTCTAACTTCTATTTTTAGAATCACAATCTAATGTTTTAGTTAAACTATACTTGCATATGGGGATTCCTGAGATTAGTTCAGGTTTGAAGATGAGTAGGATTATTGGAATCATGTGTAGGGCTATTAGAAGATGTTCTCGTGTGGAGGAGTTTTGGATCGAGGTGATGTGGGATGGTAGTATTCCTCGCTGTGTTGTTATTAGTATGTGAAGGGTGTAAGAGGCAGTTAATACAATTGTAGTTCCTGTTAAAATAATTGTTAGTGGGGATCAGTTGAACAGGGCTACTACAATGGTTAGTTCTGCCATGAGGTTGGTTGTTGGTGGTAGTGCTATGTTTGTTAGGTTTGCTAGTAGTCATCAGGTAGCTATGAGTGGTAGTAGGGGTTGTAGTCCTCGGGTTAGGAGGAGGATTCGGCTGTGAGTTCGCTCGTAATTTGTGTTGGCTAGGCAGAATAGTATTGAGGAGGTTAGGCCGTGAGAGATTATTAGGATTATTGCTCCTGAGAAGGCTCATTGGGTTTGGATTATGGTTGCAGCGATGACTAGGCCCATATGGCTCACAGAGGAGTAGGCAATTAGGGATTTTAGGTCGATTTGTCGTAGGCAGATGGCACTGGTTATTACTGCTCCTCATAGTGCTAGGGTAATGAATGGGTATTGTAGGTTATTTACGGAAGGATCTACTAGAATAGTGATTCGTATAATGCCGTAGCCTCCTAGTTTTAGGAGAAGAGCGGCTAGTAGCATAGATCCGGCAATTGGGGCTTCTACGTGTGCTTTTGGGAGTCATAGGTGTAGGCCGTATAAGGGGGCTTTCACTATGAAGGCTAGTAGAAGGGCTAGGCTTGCTAGCAGGTTTGTTCAGGAGTTGTTTATTGTTGGGTGTGATAGTTTGAGTATGGGGAAATATAATGTGCCAATTTGGTTGTGCAGGTGGAGGATTGTGATTAGTAGGGGGAGAGAGCTGGCGAGTGTATAGAATAGTAGGTAGATACCTGCATTTAGTCGTTCAGGCTGGTTTCCTCATCGTGTAATAATAATTAGGGTTGGAATGAGGGTTGCTTCGAATGCAATGTAGAATAGTATTAGTTCTGAGGCAGAGAAGGCTAGTAGGATAAAAGGTTGAACTGTAACTATAGTTGTGATGAAGATTCGTTTGCGGACGGTTGGTTCTTGTTCTAGGTGGTTTTGGCTTGCTATGAGTATGAGGGGAAGCAGTCAGCACGATAGAACTAGTAGGGGGGAGGAGATTTGGTCAATTGAAGTTCAGTGGGTAAGTCCTTTGCTTGGGTAGTATGTTGGGACAAGTCATTGTAGGCTTACAGTGGCAATTAGCAGGCTATGTGTTGTGGTGTTAGTTCATAGGTGTTTGCAGGGAGAGAGGAAGGTTAGTGGTAGGAGTATGATGGTTGGAATGATGATTTTTAGCATTGTAGTAGGTTGAGGTTGTGTAGGTGGTCGGAACCGTGGGTTCGGGTGGAGGCGACTAGTAGGGCTAGGCCTGTTGCTGCCTCGCAGGCAGAGAATGCTAGTATGAGGAGTGGTAGGAGGGTAGCGGATGTTGTTTGGGTGTGGATGGGTCATATGGAAAGAGCGACGTATATGGATAGTATCATGCTTTCCAGACATAGTAGGGCAGAGACTAAGTGCGTTCGGTGGAAGGCTAAACCTAGCCCGCTTAGGGTGAAGGCGGAGAAAAAGCTTAGTTGTAGGGCAGACATTAAGAAAGTTATAGGGTGTTAGCTATAATCTGTTGAGTCGAAGTCAACTGTCTTTATTAGACTAACTTTCTGTTATTCTGCTCATTCTAGTCCTCCTTGGCCTCATTCATAAATCAGACCTAGGGTGAGGAGAAGAATAAGGATAGAAGCCCAAGTTAGTGTAGTGGTAGGGGTTTGTAGTTGGATGGCTCATGGTAATGGAAGGAGCAGGGCAATTTCTAAGTCAAATAGTAAGAACAGGATTGCGACTAGGAAGAATCGAATTGAAAATGGCAGCCGGGCGGACCCTAGCGGGTCAAATCCACATTCATATGGGGATAGTTTCTCTGGGTCTGGGTTTGTTTGTGCTAGTCAGAAGTTTAGCGCAGTGAGGATGACACTTAGAGTTAAAGATGAGATGATTATGAATAGGATTATGTTCATTACTCTTCTCTGGATTTAAACCAGATTTTAAGGATTGGAAGTCGATTGTAATTAATATACTAGAAGAGTAAGATCCTCATCAGTAGATAGTCATATAGAGGAATAATCATACGACATCTACAAAGTGTCAGTATCAAGCTGCTGCTTCGAAGCCAAAGTGGTGTTTTGGTGTAAAGTGGTATTTGATTAGGCGTAGAAGGCATACTAGGAGAAATGTGGAACCAATGATTACGTGGAGGCCGTGGAATCCAGTTGCTACGAAAAAGGTAGAGCCGTATACTCCGTCGGCGATGGAGAATGGAGCTTCGTAGTATTCTATGGCTTGTAGGCCGGTGAAGTAGAAGCCTAGGAGAACTGTAAGGGTGAGGGCGTGGATTGCTTGTTTTCGGTTAGCTTCTATGATACTATGGTGTGCTCATGTGACTGTAACTCCTGAAGCAAGTAGGATGGCAGTGTTTAGGAGGGGGACGTCCATTGGGTTCAGGGGTTTAATCCCAACTGGGGGTCACTGACCTCCTAGTTCTGGTGTTGGGGCCAGGCTGGAGTGGAAGAAGGCTCAGAAGAAACCTAGGAAGAAGAAGGCCTCGGATGTGATGAATAGGACTATTCCGTATCGTAGTCCTTTTTGTACTGTGGGTGTGTGGTGACCTTGGAATGTACTTTCTCGGACGATGTCACGTCATCATTGAAGTATAACCAGGGCGGTAGAAATGAGTCCTGTGATCAGTAGGTAGGGTGAGTTGTGGTGGAATCACATGGTTAGGCCTGATGTAGTAAGGAGAGCAGCGGTTGCTCCTAGGATAGGTCATGGGCTGGGGTCAACTATGTGGTAAGAGTGTGCTTGGTGAGTCATTGGTGGTTTAAATGTTTTCTTGTAGGTACAGGCTTAGTAGTAGCACAAATACGTAGGCTTGGATTATGGCTACTGCTACTTCTAGGATTGTGAGTAGGAATAGGACTAGTAATGTTAGTAGTGAGATTATTGGTATTGTTGAGATTAGGGAGGAAGTAGCTGTTGAGATGAGTTGGATTAATAGGTGGCCTGCTGTGAGGTTGGCTGTAAGGCGAACACCTAGGGCTAGGGGGCGAATAAGAAGGCTAGTTGTTTCAATTAGGATTAGGGCTGGGATTAGTGGAGTTGGGGTGCCTTCTGGCAGGAGGTGGCCTAGGGAGATTGAGGGTTGGTTTCGTAATCCTGTAAGTAGGGTGGCAAGTCATAGAGGAACTGCTAGGGCTAGGTTTATAGAAAGTTGGGTTGTTGGAGTAAATGTGTAAGGTAGTAGGCCTAGTAGGTTGGTAAGTAAGAGAAAGATTATCAGTGATGTTAGGATTAAGGCTCATTTGTGCCCCTTGTTGTTNAGTGGTATTATCAGTTGTTTTGTGACTAAGTTAATGAATCATGATTGTAGGGTGGACAGGCGATCGGTGATTCATCGGTTGTTTTGGGTTGGTAGTAGGAGAGCAGGGAATGTTATTGCAATTAGGATTAGGGGGATACCTAGTAGGGACGGACTTGAGAATTGGTCGAAGAAGTTTAGGTTCATGGTCAGGTTCAGGGGGAGGTGGTTGGGGTTGTTTGGGATTTATTGAGTGGAGGGTTTATGGAAATAAAGGACAGCAGTTTGGGTTGGATGATTGCGGAATAGGTGAGTCACGAAGTTAGCATGATAAAAAATCATGGGTTTGGGTTTAGTTGAGGCATACCATTAAGGAGGATGGATAGTCCTCTTTCTCTAGCTTAAAAGGCTAGTGCTGGTTCATAGCTTCTTAATGATTAGGATGATAGTAGAGAAGATCAGTTCTCGAAATCAGCGAGTGGGGCGGATTCAACTACAATTGGTATGAAGCTGTGGTTAGCCCCGCAGATTTCTGAGCATTGACCGTAGAACACTCCGGGTCGGGTAGCGGTGAATGAAGTTTGGTTTAGTCGTCCTGGAATTGCGTCAGTTTTTACGCCTAGGCTTGGGACGGCTCATGAGTGAAGAACGTCGTCGGCAGTAACAATGACTCGGACTAGTGATTCCATTGGGACGACTACACGGTGGTCTACTTCTAGTAGTCGGAAGTGGCCTAGTGGTAGGTCTGCAGTTGGTGTCATGTAGGAGTCAAATGTTAGGTCCTTGAAGTCGGTGTATTCGTAGGATCAATATCATTGGTGCCCAATGGCTTTTAGTGTTAGGTCGGGCTCATTAATTTCATCCATTATGTAGAGGATTTGTAGGGATGGTAGAGCAAGCATGATTAGGACGATTGCAGGGAGGATTGTTCAGACAAGTTCGATTTCTTGTGCATCGACTGTGCTGGATGATAGTTTTTCGGTGAGTATTATGGTTAGTAGGTACAGTACCAGGCTGCAGATAGCTAGGGCAGTTATTATAGCGTGGTCGTGAAATTCTACTAATTCTTCTATGATAGGAGATGAAGCGTCTTGAAAACCGAATTGTATGTGGTTGGCCATATTTGTGTTGAGGTGTACTGGGGTTTCACCTGTAATTTAGTCTTGACAAGACTATGTAATGGTTTTACTAACACCTCTAAATGAGAAAGAAGCATAAGTGGTTTATGCGGTTGGCTTGAAACCAACATATGGGGGTTCGACTCCTTCCTTTCTTGAACTTGAACGAAGGCTGGTTCTTCAAATGTGTGGAATGGTGGTGGGCAGCCGTGGATTCATTCGACGTTCGTATTGACTAGTTCTGGCTGTAGGGCTTTACGTTTGGATGCGAAAGCCTCTCAGATGATGAATATTAGTATGATTACAGCAGTTAGGGAAATTAGTGATCCTACTGATGAGATGGTGTTTCATAGGGTGTAGGCGTCTGGGTAGTCTGAGTATCGTCGTGGCATGCCGGCTAGTCCAAGGAAGTGTTGGGGGAAGAAGGTGAGGTTTACTCCTACGAATATTACTCCGAAGTGGATTTTAGCTCATGTGGCGTGTAGGGTGTATCCGGTGAATAGTGGGAATCAGTGGGTGAATCCTGCTAGAATTGCGAACACTGCTCCTATGGATAGTACGTAGTGGAAGTGTGCTACTACGTAATAGGTGTCGTGTAGGGCGATGTCTAGGGATGAGTTTGCTAGGATAATTCCTGTTAGTCCGCCAATAGTGAAGAGGAAGATGAATCCTAGGGCTCACAGCATTGGTGGGTCTCATTTGATTGTTCCTCCGTGGAGGGTTGCTAGTCAGCTGAACACTTTGATTCCGGTTGGGATGGCAATGATTATAGTGGCGGATGTGAAGTATGCTCGAGTGTCTACGTCTATTCCGACTGTAAACATGTGGTGTGCTCAAACAATGAAGCCTAGGAATCCGATGGATAGCATAGCTCATACTATTCCTATGTAGCCAAATGGTTCTTTTTTTCCTGCGTAGTATGCTACGACGTGAGAAATAATACCGAATCCTGGTAGAATTAGGATGTAAACTTCTGGGTGTCCGAAGAATCAGAACAGATGTTGGTATAGTACTGGGTCTCCTCCTCCTGCTGGGTCGAAGAATGTGGTATTGAGGTTTCGGTCTGTTAGAAGCATAGTAATTCCGGCAGCAAGTACAGGTAGGGAGAGAAGAAGTAGTACTGCAGTAATTAGTACGGATCATACGAATAGGGGGGTTTGATATTGTGATAGGGCTGGAGGTTTTATGTTGATTGCTGTGGTAATGAAGTTAATTGCTCCTAGGATGGAGGAGATACCTGCCAGGTGTAGTGAGAAAATAGCAAGGTCGACTGAGGCTCCAGCGTGGGCTAGGTTACCGGCTAGTGGTGGGTACACAGTTCATCCTGTTCCTGCTCCTGCTTCTACTGTAGAAGAGGCTAGAAGGAGAAGGAATGAGGGTGGGAGAAGTCAGAAGCTTATGTTGTTTATTCGTGGGAATGCTATATCTGGGGCACCAATTATTAGGGGAACTAGTCAGTTTCCAAATCCTCCGATTATAATTGGCATTACCATGAAGAAAATTATGACGAAGGCATGAGCTGTAACGATTACATTATAGATTTGATCGTCTCCTAGCAGAGCACCTGGTTGGCCTAGTTCTGCTCGGATAAGTAGACTTAGGGCGGTACCTACTATTCCGGCTCATGCTCCGAAGATTAGGTACAGAGTGCCAATGTCTTTGTGGTTGGTTGAGAATAGTCATCGGTTAATGAAAGTCACAGGTAAGATGGCTGAGTGTATAAGCGTTAGGCTGTAGTCCTTTTTACAGAGGTTCAATTCCTCTTCTTATCGGCTCTGTAGTGAAATTCATGGTGGGTTGCAAGCTCACTGATGTGCATTGATAGTGCACCGGAGTCTGTTAGGCAGAAGCCTGTTGGTTTGGGCATATAGCTGTTAACTATAGTATTATGGGATCGAAGCCCATCTGTCTAGGGGTATAAAATCCTAGCTTAATTAAAGCATCTGAGTTGCATTCAGGAGATGCAGGATAACATCCTGCGGATTTTAACAGAAACTAAGAGGGTCCAACTCTTGTTTAAGGCTTTGAAGGCCTTCGGTTTCAGTAAACCTAAGTTTCTTTTTAGATAATGGTAGTGAGTATGGGGGAAGTTGGGAGGAGTATGATTGACAGGGTGGTTAAGATGGCGATTGAGGGGTTGATTGGTTTGTTAGTATGTCATTGTTTCATGTGGTTTGTTGTGTGTGGTGGAAGTGTGATTGTTGCGCAATACGCAAGACGGAGGTAGAAGAATAGACCCAGTAGTGAGAGAAGGGAAATAATAACCGCCGCCGGGGCTATGTCTTGTTTAGTTAGTTCTTGAATGATGAGTCATTTTGGGAGGAAGCCGGTCAGAGGGGGGAGGCCGGCTAGAGATAGAAGCGTTAGTAGGAGGATTGTGCTAAGTGAAGGTGCTTTTGTTCATGCAGTTATTAGTGTGGATAGGTTTAGGACTTTTATTGAGTTTAGGGTTAGGAATACGGCAGCGGTTATTATGGCATATAGATAGAAGTTGAGGAGAGTGAGTTTAGGGTAGTAGATCAGGATAATGGCCATTCATCCTAGGTGAGAGATAGAGGAGAAGGCCATAATTTTTCGGGTTTGTGTTTGGTTTAGTCCTATTCAGCCTCCTAGGGCTACGGAGAGAATGGCCAGAGTAGTTAGTAGTGTGGGGTTTAGGGATAGGGAAGTTATGTAGAGTAGGGTAATCGGTGGGAATTTCATGGCTGTGGATAGGAGAAGGCCAGTGATGAGAGGGGAGCCTTGTAGGACTTCTGGGAATCAGAAATGGAATGGTACTAGCCCTAGTTTCATTGAAATAGCTGCAGTTAGAATTAGAGAAGATGTTGGGTGGGTTAGTTGGGTGATATCTCATTGTCCAGTGTATCATGCATTAGTTATGCTGGAGAATAGTACTAGGGTTGAGGCAGTTGCTTGTACTAGAAAGTACTTGGTTGCTGCTTCAACAGCTCGGGGGTGGTGAGATTTCGAAATTAGGGGTAGAATAGCGAGTGTGTTGATTTCAAGGCCGGTTCAGGCCATGACTCAATGGTTGCTTGAAATTGTGATGGTTGTTCCTAGGAGTAGGCTGGTGACAAAAATTAGTTTTGCCTGGGGGTTCATTAGCAGGGGAAGGAGTTAAACCATCATTTTCGGGGTATGGGCCCGATAGCTTGATTAGCTGACCCTACTAGAAAATAATATAAAGGAAGTATGGAGGGTTTTGATCTCTCTTGTACAGGTTCGATTCCTGTTTTTCTAAGGCGTAGGAAACGAGAGGGTTGGTATACCTCTATGTTCACTTTATCATAGTGACCCTTTTGATGTTCAGGCACATTTCCTGGTGGCTCCTTAGGTAGGGAGGTAGGCCTGCATATGAGATTGGCATGCTAATGTGTCATAGGCATAGGGCGAGTGTTAGTGGGAGGAAGTTTTTTCATAGTAAATGCATTAGTTGGTCATATCGGAATCGTGGGTATGAGGCACGAATTCATAGGAACCCTATGGACAGGAGAAGGATTTTTGTGGCTAGGATTATAGGGAAGAGTTCTTGAGGTAGGTTGTATAGGCTTGGATTGAGGAACAGGATTACGGTTAGTGTGTTTATGAGTATGATGTTCGCGTATTCTGCTATGAAAAATAGGGCGAATGGTCCTGCAGCATACTCTACATTGAACCCTGAGACTAGTTCCGATTCTCCTTCTGTGAGGTCGAACGGGGCACGATTTGTTTCGGCCAGCGTAGATACATATCATATTATGGCAAGAGGTCAGCAGGAGAAGATCAGGAATAGGGGTTCTTGAACAACTGCTAGAGTACTTAGGGTGTAATTTCCGCTCAGAAGGATAATGGATAGTAGGATAATTGCTAGGGTTACTTCGTACGAAATTGTTTGTGCTACTGCTCGTAGAGATCCAATTAGGGCGTATTTTGAGTTAGAGGCTCAGCCAGATCATAGAATGGAGTATACTGCTAGACTTGACATGGTTAGTATGAATAGTAGTCCAAGGTTTAGGTCTGCAAGGGGGAATGGGATTGGAAGTGGGGTTCAGATAGAAATTGCTAGGAGGAGGGCTAGTATTGGGGTGGTAGTAAATAGAATTGGGGAGGATGTTGATGGACGGATTGGTTCTTTGATGAATAGTTTTACCCCATCTGCTACGGGTTGTAGGAGTCCGAAGGGTCCTACAACATTAGGGCCTTTTCGGCCCTGTATGTAGCTTAAGATTTTGCGTTCTACCAGGGTTAAAAAGGCTACGGCGATTAGAATGGGGATGGCATAAGAGAGTATTATAATGAGGTTGACTAGGATGGGATAGTTGGCCATTTTAAGTTTAGCTAGGGAGAGGATTTGAACCTCTGATATAAAGGACTTAAGCCTTTTGCATTTTCCGAGCTCTGCCACGCTAGCTGGTCCTTTTCTAGGACATGGTTGTAGTGTGATAGCCTTTCGTAATTTAGTTGGATTCATTACTTAAGGCGAAGGCTTGCTTGTAGTATTGGCCTCACTTTTCCTATCCTTTCGTACTGGGAAGAGTTCATCATAGATGGAAACCGACCTGGATTGCTCCGGTCTGAACTCAGATCACGTAGGACTATTAATCGTTGAACAAACGAACCCTTAGTAGCGGCTGCACCACTAGGATGTCCTGATCCAACATCGAGGTCGTAAACCTCCCCGTCGATACGGACTCTCGGAGGAGATTGCGCTGTTATCCCTGGGGTAACTTGGTCCATTGATCAATTATATTGGGTCTGGGTGCTATTCGCACGTTGAGGGGTCGCTCTCAGTCTAGAGTTGTGGTCTAATTTTTGGAGGATTTGTTTTTCTCCAAGGTCGCCCCAACCGAAAAATGCAGGCCAGTTCCCTGTATAAGCGTGTACCCGGTGGGTGTGAATGTGTGCAGGGGTGGCTGCTGATTTTTAAGCTCCACAGGGTCTTCTCGTCTTATGTAGTTATCCCTGCTTTTGCACAGGGAGATCAATTTCACCGATCGCCTGTAAGAGACAGTTAAGACCTCGTTTAGCCATTCATACGGGTCCCGATTTATGAGACAATTGATTGCGCTACCTTCGCACGGTTAGGATACCGCGGCCGTTAAACACTAAGTCACAGGGCAGGCATCACCTTCAATACTTGTTTGTTGTTTGCTGAAGGCTATGTTTTTGGTAAACAGTCGGGCCTTGATGTGTTTGCCTAGTTCCTTTTACAGGTTTTAATCTTTCTTAATGGACGCTCCTCTGTCGGGTTAACAATTTACCTGATACTCTGCTTGTTTGATTTGTCGTATCTTGGTGATTTGTTAATAATGTAAAGATGTAAGCTTGCGTCGTAGAGGGAGGACCCTGGTTACTCATTCTAGCATTAATTCTCCTATTCACATATAGGTTAGCCTGTTAATGATGAGGGAGTCATGTAGTTCTTATATTTTTTAGTCGAAGAGCTTTAACGCACTCTTTGTTGATGGCTGCTTAAAGGCCCACAGGAATCTTTCTATAGATTATTTATCCGCTCGTAGAGATTGTATTCTTTTTTAAAGGAGCTGTACCCCCTTTAAATTGCCCTTAATTCGCTTCATTAGGGTTCTGTTAGTTTCCTTGGAGAAGAATTAAGAGTGAACTAAGATTCGTTTCACAGGCAACCAGCTATCACCCAGCTCGGTTGGCTTTTCACCTCTACTAGCAAGTCATCCCACTCTTTTGCAACAGAGACGGGTTCGCTCAATAATAGCTGCTCACAAGTAGCTCGCTTGGGTTTCGGGGTGGCAAACTTAAACTCATTTTGCTTGGTTTTTCTTGCTAGACCATGATGCAAAAGGTACAAGGGTTGATCTTTGCTGTTTATAGCTTAGTTTTTTCATTATTATTTCATCTTTCCCTTACGGTACGTGATCTCTATCGCGCCAATGGGTGTCTTTTCTATCGCCTATACTAAGACTAGTGAATGCTTTAGTTTGGTGTATGTAGTAGCTTTGTTATTCCAGGTCAATGTGGTTGGGCTAGAATTTGGCATCAAGACGATCTGGTGTTAGCAGATGTTTTTCAGGTGTAAGCTGAATGCTTTCGTCTAAGCTACGTCTTGGTTGTCTAAGTGCACCTTCCGGTACACTTACCTTGTTACGACTTGCCTCCTCTTTAGCTGGATAGCGTATTAGTGTATTAGGGTTTGGGTCGCTTGTGAGGAGGGTGACGGGCGGTATGTACGCATCCCAGAGCCGGCTTAAAGAGGGCTCGATTGTCCCACTTTACTGCTAAATCCGCCTTCTAAGGGCCATTTCAGACCCTTTTGCCGTGATGTTCTAATCTAGAAAATGTAGCCCATTGCTTCCACTCCATGGGCTATACCTTGACCTGTCTTACTAGTGTGTATGGACTATTGCGCTCACTGTTGAACCATCAGGGGGGGTGGGCTGGCGACGGCGGTATGTAGGCTGATTCAGCAAGGAGTGGTCAGGTAGTATCGTGGATCATCGATTACAGAACAGGCTCCTCTAGGTGGGTTTGGGACACCGCCAAGTCCTTAGAGTTTTAAGCGTTTGTGCTCGTAGTTCTCGGGCGGATGCTCAGGTAGCATAGAGCATCAAGATTTAGGGCCAGGCATAGTGGGGTATCTAATCCCAGTTTGGGCCCTGGCTTTCGTGGATTTCAATCAATCGTCAGTCTAAGATCTTCTTTGGTAGTTGGCCTTATGAGCATCTTGGGCTTATTACAGCTCAGTTGCTTTTTAATCTTAGTTACTTAGATAGCATGTTACCACCCTTTACGCCGTTATACTGTTAATTTGAGTCTCCTGTATGACCGCGGTGGCTGGCACAGGATTTACCGACCCTTAAGGTTGCCATGACTAAGTCAAGTTTACACTCATTGCTTAATGTTAACCACTGCTGAGTACCCGTGGGGGCGTGGCAAGTGCGAGGCGTCTTGGGCTACAATTGTGTGTGCCTGATACCCGCTCCTATCGACTTGGTTAAAGGGTGCCTAGGGCATCTACACTGGAACGCGGATACTTGCATGTATAATTCTGGCAAAAACCAACAGTAAGGTTAGGACTAAGTCTTTTGTCCATGGGTGTTTGTGGCAGCCGTCTTGACATCTTCAGTGTCATGCTTTGTTGTAAGCTACATGGAC